TCCTTTTTTCTATGGGAAATATCCTAGGTATCGAAAATCGAAATGGAATTTGAATGGAATTACTAATCAAATAGATCTCTATCTAAATTCGGATCTAATGAGTCTCTTATAGTCTAGAATAACAAAGTCTTTCTTTTTTATTTTAGTTCATGCATAATCATACCAGGGTAATTCTCCTTTTTCAAGTGGGAGAGATGGCTGAGTGGACGAAAGCGGCGGATTGCTAATCTGTTGTACGACTTATTCGTACCGAGGGTTCGAATCCCTCTCTTTCCGTTTCCTCTGATGATTTGATATTTGCCTTTCGAAATCAAAAACCGAACCATTTTCTATGATTTTATCATAGTTCAATGTCTAGAATAGAGAAAATTATAACAAAATTCGGAACTCGAGTAAGGAAAATAAAAACCGTCTTTTTTATTCCTCACGCCCAGGATTACGTCCTGGATCATTAGAGAGGAATCCGAAAATGAAGAGAGAAACAAAGAATATCACTACTGTGTAAACGAAAAGTTTGAGAGTAAGCATTACAAAATCTCCAAGATCATTTTTGGAAAAAGAGAGAATAGATTATCTATTTTTAGACCGCATATCCTATTTTGTTTGACACCAAGAAATGAAGTGCTTTCTACAAAAGAAAGTCATTCTCAGAAATGCATTTGTAATAAGATTCTTTCACCAAAATTATCTTTCATGCCCCATCTCGATATATATATATATTTATTGTAATTGTAGGGGACCCTAATTAAGACTAGTAGGGTCCTTACTCACTGGAAGTAGAAGGCAAGAATGAGGAATAGGCGGTCACAAAATTTCTATGTGTGAATCGAGGGTTCCTAAAGTAAGACTTATCGTAGCTTATCAATTCGTAGAATCTTTTTTCTCCTAAAAATTGAGGAATGTTTGTAATACAGTAGTCAAAATATCATCGAAAACTTACAGCAGCTTGCCAAACAAGGGCTAAGAGCAAAAAGAGCACAGGTATGACTGGCATAACATCTACGATTGGAGTCAAAAAAGCATAAGCCTCGGGCAATTTAGCGAAAACAAAACTAATTGAATGAAGGGCAGAATTAAGACAGATACAGATCAAACTAAAGATATTCAGCATAACAAAAAATTCCTTCTTTATTTAATTGTATTTTGATTGACTGATATGATAGAAGGAAAAAAGTAAAGTAATTAAGGTACACCAAAAATCTTTATTTTTCTTTGAATCACCCAATCAAAAAGCCTTCCCTGCTCAAACAAGAGTAGAAGGAATCATACTTTCATACATTATCTTAATTGAATTCTATGTAATGATCAATAAATTCTGTTGGATTCTACAACTACACGTCTTAAATCCTAGCAATAATCGAATCTATTTCATAGAGATTTGAGCGGAAATTGACGAATACCTCAAAACAATATTATTGTTTCTTAGTATGAAATAAAAGCCTAAATGGGGCGTGGCCAAGCGGTAAGGCAACGGGTTTTGGTCCCGGAATTCGAGGGTTCGAATCCTTCCGTCCCAGAGCAGTTTGATTCGAAATTATTTTTTCGAATCAAACTGCACTGCTTCACTTTTTTGTTTAAAACAAAAAAGTGGTAGTTGTAGTTATTGTATTATTGAAATGCTTCCCTGTTTATTTTATATAGAAAATAGAAAATTCTCAAGTATAAATTGCTATTGACCTATTAAGCCAATGACTATTCATGATTGCATATTGAATCAATTCCATACGAGTTTCACACAAGAGAGATGTTATGGTAAAACTTCGCTTAAAGCGCTGCGGTAGAAAGCAACGTGCGACTTGAAGGACATGATCATCTGTGGACTCTCGCATCCATCATCTTTGATAAAAATAAAGATGTTTCTTGGCTCGACATAGTTTATCCTGTTCCACTAGACCAACCCCCTTTTTTTTGCTGGGTTGTAAATAATAGCTGATGGAGCTCGAGCATAACTTTATTCAGTTCTCAGGGAAGGGGGTCTAGGGTTAGTGTCAATCAAAAAGTACGAACAACTTCGTAAGTATAGTGTCAATATCAAAATCGAAAACATCCAAATTCAACAAAATTTCCTTGAAACTTTTGTTGGAATTGAGAAAACTATTTTGATTTCGATCATAAGTCTATCACAAGGGAATCCACCGTTCGTATGATTCTTCGATAGAAAGAAATCGCAAAAGGTACGTTGCTGCCATTTTGAAATGATTAAAGATCCCCGAAGTAATGTCTAAACCCAATGATTCAAAGCAAAGATAAAAGATCCCGTAACAAGAAAATACCCTTTTTTAATTGTCTTAACTATTGGAATCAAAAGGGATTCTAAACGAGACAAATAAAGAGGGTGAGAGACAGCTCAATAAATGAAATGGTTACGTCTAGGGCCTTTTAGCTCTTTGAGAATTAGACAACTTGAGTTATGAGGACAGATGATTTTTGATTTTCGGGACGGAAGAAAAAAAAAACGAATCAAAGCATAGTATAGTAATGAATTTTAAAATTTGAGAGCTCGATTTGGAACTATAAACTATATAATTCAAATCATTCTTTCTCGAGCCGTACGAGGAGAAAACCTCCTATACGTTTCTAGGGGGGGGTATTGTGCATCTATATCTATCCCAATGAGCCATCTATCGAATCGTCGCTATTGATGTTCGAGCTGGAAGAGAAGGACGAGATCTCGGGAAAGTGGGTTTTTACGACCCGCAAAAGAATCACACCTATTCAAATGTCCCTTCTATTCTATATTTCCTCGAAAGGGGAGCTCGACCCACAGGAATTGTTCACGATATTTCAAAAAAAGGGATGTTTAAAGAACTTCGGGTTAATTCCAAGACCTAAAAAAACCAAAAGACTCAAAAAAAAAAAATGTTTTGTATTTTTTTTTATTTTTATGTGGGTATCTGTTTCAGTTTCAAATTTTCATTTGGAATTCCTAGGTTTCGAGGCCTAGAAAGGAACTCACTACCCAGACAAAAACGGGATCAAGCGGTTTCATTTTCACTCTCAATATTCTATTCTATAGGATTGAATAAAAATTTTAAAATGTTCGTATTACGTATTATGCGTCACGTCTTTAGCTACCTGGTTGATACCGTAATTCCTAGGATTTTAGAAGGCCTAGTGGCCGTAGTAGTGGTACCGATAATTTTAACTAGTTATCGGTATGCATCGAGGCCATCGAATCTAAATAGTCAAACCCAAGCCAGTGTTTGTCAGTTGGAACACCAAACCACGACTTTTGAAGTAAAAAAAAGGTCTTCTGTGATTCTTCCATTTCAGAAGATTGGAGTTTTGGCTGCTTTAGAATCAGGCTATCTTGGAACGAGAATTAACCCAATTCTCACAAAAGGTGCCTTAGTTTTGAGACAGGAAAATTCCGATCTCGGTGAATTAACGGAACTTTCGGAAAATCTCTTACTGCCCGAACTTTCGGAAAATCTCTTACTGGGAGAACTTGTTTCTCGAATAGAACAACTTGAATCTACGATTGATCTGTCGGATTCGATCGAATCACTCGATCACTCATATTTGAGTGACTCTGATAACTTGATTGATCCAGCTCCGGATATGTCTAGTTTTACAAGCTACGACAATCCATATTACGGGTCTGCTCCAGGTCCGGATATGTCGTCTAGTTTTACTAGCTACGACAATCCGTATTACGGGGCAGATGAGGAAGCTGAGACCCCACCCGTTTAGTGGAACAAAGAAGACGCTTATTGTCAATTTTTCATTTTGAATTCCTAGGTTTCGAGGCCTAGGAAATACCTCACTCGGAATTGTTATTGTTTACGATATTAAAAAAAAAGGAATGTTTAAAGAACTTCGGGTTAATTCCAAGACCTAAAAAAACAGGTAAAGCAAAGGAGGGTATGGGCTACCCTCTCATCTCATATGTTAATCGTTTTTTTTTTATTCATTTTCACTAAAAAACGAATAATTAGGGCTATACAGATTCGAACTGTAGACTTTCTCAGTAAAACAGATCGAACTTTTTCTTATCGAAATGATTCGAACTGTATCAGCTCCACTCAAAGAGTCAAATATGAAACTTTATACACCTTAAAGTTCATAGGATGAAAAGATATTTGTTTGAGGCTTTATACTCATTATGCCTAGCATTGAATGGACGGGATATTTACCTTATCAAATATGAAATCAACGTTGGGTTCCATTTGTAGCCTAACTTGGCACCCAAATCGGCCCAAATCAAAAGTCAGGCTCTTGTTCTCTTGTTTCCTCGAATCCATAGAGGAAGACCCAGATTTCTCCATAAGATCAATTCTGTTGATTGCAGGGTGGACTCCCCTGAAAAACATTGGCGCGCGTGTAAACGAGGTGCTCTACCTAACTGAGCTATAGCTCTTGTGTTACCTATTTTAGCATGTAAAGAATTTCTTGGCAAGATGAATATCCCACATGATAGCTTCGGATCCGTTTCCTGCCATGCCAAGGATTCCTATTGCATAGAAATATGATTCCATCTATAATAAATCCATTGATATGATGGGTCCCTTTTGTTTTTCTTTGTGATGATAAATGACCTACTTAACCCAGTGGTTAGAGTATTGCTTTCATACGGCGAGAGTCATTGGTTCAAATCCAATAGTAGGTAGAACTTATTAGATACCGGAGGCACTGGTATCTAATAAGTTTTGCTACCCACCATATTTTTTATTTATTCCCCCCCCACTCCTCGGATTCTAGTTCTTTTTTGGTTGGACCAGATTACCATTCCATTTTAGGGGAGTCAATGGGCAAAATCCAAATCCGGCGGATAAACGGAACTTCTTTGGATTATTTGGGCGTACCAAGGAGCTATGAAATAACATCGAGAGCCTCAACCCGTGTCCGAGCTCGTCTGACAGCTAAATTTGCCTCAATTGTTTGTCTCTTGCCTTCAGCTCGACTCAAGTTAGCTTCAGTTATTTCAAGAGTTTGCTGAGCTTCTTGTGGATCAATGTCACTATCCTTTTCCGCATCATTTACTAAAATGGTGATCTCAT